ATGATGATTCATTGGAAAATATAAAAAATGATGATTCATTGGAAAACGCGGAAATGGATGAAATGTCGCAATATTTTTTTTATACATGCCAAAGTGATGGAAAACAAAGAATCTCTTTTACATACCCGCCCAGTCTATCAACGTTTTTTGAAATGATACAACATAAGATGCTTTTGTACACGATAGAAAAATTATCCTCAGAGGAGCTGTATAATCATTGGGTTTATACCAATAAACAAAAACGACACAACTTGAGCAACGAACTTATCAATCGAATGGAAGCCCTAGACAAGAAGTCTCTTGCTCTGGATGTACTCGAAAAAAGAACTCGATTGTGCAATGATGAAACGGAACAAGAATGCTTACCTAAAATGTATGATCCTCTTTTGAACGGACCCGATCGCGGAACAATCAACAAAGGGGATTCCTCTTCAAACATAAGCGATTCTTTAATAACCTCGATAGAAGATTCCGCAGAAAGTCTTTGGATAAATAAACTTCACGATATCCTTCCTACGGATTCCCGAGAATTTGAACAAAAATTGGATGCAGAATCAACTCCGAATTTTCAAGGGCTTTATTTATTTTCAGAACAGGAAAAGGTTAATTCCAAAAATCAATCGAAATATTTATTTGATGCAATTACAACAGATTTCAATGATCAAACAATTAGAAAGAAATCTATTGGACTAAATGAAATAAAAAAAGAGGTACCAACGTGGCCAACCCTATTGGTTGCCGATTTAGAAGAACCGGAAAATGAAGACGAGGCAGTCGAAGACATGGGTCTTACTTCACGAACAGCCAAACGTGTAGTCATTTTTACGGAAAACGACGAAACGAATCCAGATACGAATACTATTCCCGATACTAATACTAATCGTGATCAAGACGACGAAGTGGCTTTGATACGTTATGCGCACAAACCAGATTTTGGTCGAGATCTAATCAAAGGATCTATGCGTGCTCAAAGACGTAAAACTGCTATTTGGGAGCCGTTTCAACCAAGGGTGCATTCCCCGCTTTTTGTGGACAGAATGGACAACCCCTTCTTTTTTTCTTCGTATAATATCTCCCGAATTTTTAAGAAATTTAGGGTTAAGGATTGGATAGGTAAGGTCACAGAATTCACAATTTCGAAGTCTGAAGAAGCAGAAGCGAAAGAACTGGATAAACAAAGAAAGGAAATTGAACGTATGACAATAGCCGAAACTTGGGATAATATTCCCCATGCTCAAAAACTAAGGGGTCTTATGTTAGTAACCCAATCAATTCTTAGAAAATATATAGTATTGCCTTCGTTGATAATAGCCAAAAATCTTGGGCGTATGCTATTATTTCAATTCCCCGAGTGGGACAAGGATTTGAAAGATTGGCGCAGCGAAATTCATGTTAAATGCACCTATAATGGGGTTCAATTATCAGAAAACGAATTTCCTAAAGACTGGTTAACCGACGGTCTTCAGATAAAAATCCTATTCCCCTTCCGTCTGAAACCGTGGCACAGATATAAGCGACAATCCCCTCATAAAAAAGCAATGAAAAATAAGGGGAAAAAATATGATTTTTTTTTTTTAACAGTTTGGGGACTGGAAACCGACCTGCCTTTTGGTTCTGCCCGAAGACAACCCTCCTTTTTTGCACCCGTTTATAAAGAATTAAAAAAAAACCTTAGCAAAGTTCAAAAGAACCGTTTTCTAGCTCAAAAAATTATAAAAGAAAGAACAAAAGGGTTTGTAAAGCTATCAAAAGAAAAAACAAGATGGGTTATAAAAATAGTTCGATTTATAAAAAGAATAATGAAAGAGCTTGCAAAAAGAAGTTCAATTCCGTTATTTAGATTAAGCGAAGTAGAGGAATCGAATAGAAATAAAGAAAAAATGATAATAAGTAATCAGATGATTCACGAACCATCCACTCGAATTCGACCTATGGATTGGACAAATTATTCACTGACAGAAAAAAAGATGAGGGATCTGGCTGATAGGACAAGTACAATCAGAAATCAAATTGAAAAAATAACAAAAGACAAGAAAAACATACTTCGAACTCCGGATATAAACATTAGCCCGAACGAAACAAGTTGGGATAATAAAAGATTAGAATCGCCGAAAAAGATTTGGCAGCTATTAAAAAGAAGAAGTTCCCGACTAATACCGAAATGTCACTATTTTATAAAATTGTTTATTGAAAGGATATACATCGATATCTTTTTACCTATGATTAATATTTTGAAAATCCGTGTACAAATTTTACTTCAATCAAAAAAACAAATTACTGAGAAAGACAGTTACAATGATGAAACAAATCAAAATACAATTCATTTTATTTCGACTATCAAAAAGCCGCTTTCAAATAGTAATATTATTAATAAAAATTCACAGATTTTTTGTGACCTCTCTTCCTTGTCACAGGCATATGTATTTTACAAATTATCACAAACCCAAGTTATCAACAAGCGTCACTTGAAATCCCTATTTCAATATCACGGAACAATTCCGTTTATTTTTATTAAGGATAGCATAAAAGATTTTTTTGGAACACAAGGAATATTTCATTCCGAAGCAAGGCATAAGAAACTTCGATATTTTGGAATTAATACATGGACATGGAAAAGCTGGTTAATGAGTAATGATCACTATAAATACGATTTATCTCCGACTAGATGGTCTAGATTAGTACCACAAAAATGGCGAAATAGAATCAAGCAAAGTTTTCTGGTTCAAAATACAAACGCAAGAAATTTGGATTTATATGAAAAAGAACAATTAATTCATTCCGAAAAACAAAACAATTATGCAGTGAATTCATTACCAAGTCAAAAAGAGAAATTTAAAAACTACAAATATGATCTTTTATCAAATCAATATATTAATTCTAATTATGAAGATAAGAAGGATTCATATAATTCCAATACATATAATCCTGAATTTTTTGATTGGCCGGGAGATCCAGATCTTAGTAATTATCTAGGAGAAGATTATCTTATTGATAGGGAGAAAAATATGGATAGAAAATTTTTTGATTGGGGAACTATTCATTTTTGTCTTAGAAAAAAGACCGACATTGAGGCATGGACACATATGGATATCAGGGGCAACGCCAACATTAAAAAAAAGACAAAAAATTCTATAAACTATGAACTCATTGATAAAAAGAAAGTGGAAAAAAAAAATATTTGGAATCTCGCGATTCATAAACAACAAATAAACCCCGCCAATCAAACAAAACCATCCTTTGACTGGATGGGAATGAATGAAGAAATACTAAATTGGCCAATATCGAATCTGGAACTTTGGTTTTTCCCAGAATTTGTCTTACTTAATGATGCATATAAGATTCAACCGCGGATCATACCAATGAATTTACTTCCTTTAAAAGTGAATACAAATGAAAACATCAGTGAAAATAAAAATAGCAATGAAAAACAAAAAAAAGGGCTCGCATTAGAGAATCAAAATAAAGAAGAAAAAAAAGAACCCGATAAAGAAGAAAAAAAAGAACCCGATAAAGAAGAAAAAAAAGAACCCGCCGGGGGGGATCTTGGATCTGATGCATCAAAAAAACAAAAAGATGTTAAAGAAGATTCTGGGGGATCATCCACCCAAAAACCCAGAAGGAAATCTAAGAACCACATGGCAGCGGAGCTAGACTTATTACTGGAAAAATATTTTCTTGTTCAATTGAGATCGGAGCATAACGAAACCATGATAAAAAATATCAAGGTATATTGTCTACTGCTTAGATTGAAAAACCCAAAGGACATTGCTATAGCCTCTATTCAAAAAGGCGAAATGGATTCGGATGTACTGCTGATTCCAAAGGCTCAAACTCTTCCAAAATTGATAAAAGGGGGGTTGTTGATTATTGAACCAGATCGGCTATCCATAAAATGGGATGGAAAATTTCTCATGTACCAAACCGTCGCTATTTCACGTATGCATAAGAGTAAGCATCAAACAAATCGAAGATTCCAAGAAAAAAGAAATGTTGAGAAGAATAGTCTTTATGATTTTATTGTTCCTGAAAACATTTTATCTCCTAGACGGCGTAGAGAATTGAGAATTCAAATGTGTTTCGATTCGAGAAATGGAAATGTTGGGGATATAAACCCAGTATTTGGCAATGGGAACAATGCAAGGCACTGCGTTCAATCTTGTTATGCGGATAAGCGTTTTGATGTAGATACAAATAAATGGATTAAGTTCAAATTCTTTCTTTGGCCCAATTATCGATTAGAAGATTTAGCTTGTATGAATCGCTATTGGTTTGATACCAATAATGGGAGTCGTTTCAGTATGTTAAGGATACATATGTATCCACGATGGATAACGAGTTGATGGTACTATTTCTACGGATCAAGCGGGCATATCCGGTATAATATATGAAGACAAAAAAATAGGCATGCGCCTTGTGTTATATGCTGGTACATGATACCGATTCAATGACCTTGTCTTAGCAATTATATCTAGGAATGAGTCGTCATAATCTTTTTATCTTGGGTGCAAACTATTCCTCTTTGTGAGTGTTGTAGAAATGTACCAACCCTTTGAACCCATACCCGCGAATAAAATGGAAAATGGGATTGATTCATTTGATACAAACGAAAAAAAGAAGTATACAAATAAATCTAGATTCTAGATTATTGTGTATAAGAAATGAAAATGATGGGCATTTATTCTTATTACTGATCAGTAAAATACATATCTGTAAAAACGAAAGAAAAAAGGGAAGAAGGATTCTTTTTATGGTAAAAAATTTATTCATTTCGGCTATTCTGCAAGAAGAAAATAGGGGGTCCACTGAATTTCAAGTATTCAGTTTCACCAATAAGATACGTAGACTTACTTCCCATTTGGAATTGCACAGAAAAGACTATTTATCTCAGAGAGGTCTGCGGAAAATTCTGGGAAAACGTCAACGGCTACTGGCCTATTTGTCAAAGAAAAATAGAGTACGCTATAAAGAATTAATTAGTCAATTGAATATTCGGGAGCCACAAACTCGTTAAGTTCATTTGAAAATTCGTTTTGAATTCTTTGATTTATTAGATTTCTATTCTCCCTTAAATTCAAATTATTCCATGAATTGCTGAAAACTCAATGTAGTTCATCAAAATTCATGGAATAACGAATCGGGTAAAAAATATATGACTGTACCAACTACAAGAAAGGACCTCATGATAGTCAATATGGGTCCTCAACACCCATCAATGCATGGTGTTCTTCGACTCATTGTTACTCTAGATGGGGAAGATGTTATTGACTGCGAACCCATATTGGGTTATTTACACAGAGGAATGGAAAAAATTGCAGAAAATCGAACAATTATACAATATCTTCCTTATGTAACACGCTGGGATTATTTAGCTACTATGTTTACAGAAGCAATAACAGTAAATGGACCCGAACAGTTGGGAAATATTCAAGTACCGAAAAGGGCGAGTTATATTAGAGTAATTATGCTAGAGCTGAGTCGTATAGCTTCTCATTTGTTATGGCTTGGCCCTTTTATGGCAGATATCGGTGCGCAGACTCCTTTCTTCTATATTTTCCGAGAGAGAGAATTCATATATGACCTATTCGAATCTGCCACAGGTATGCGAATGATGCATAATTATTTCCGTATCGGAGGAGTAGCTGCCGATCTACCTTATGGATGGATAGATAAATGTTTGGATTTCTGTGATTCTTTTTTGACAGGGGTTGCGCAATATCAAAAGCTTATTACGCGCAATCCCATTTTTTTGGAACGAGTTGAGGGGATGGGCGTTATTGGCGGAGAAGAAGCAATAAATTGGGGTTTATCGGGACCAATGCTACGAGCTTCCGGAATTCGATGGGATCTTCGTAAAGTTGATCATTATGAGTGTTACGACGAATTTGATTGGGAAGTACAATGGCAAAAAGAAGGCGATTCATTAGCTCGTTATTTAGTCCGAATCTGTGAAATGGCGGAATCTATAAAAATAATTCAACAAGCTTTGGAAGGAATCCCAGGGGGGCCCTATGAGAATTTCGAGGTACGCCGCGTTGAGAGAACAAAGGATTCCGAGTGGAATGATTTTGATTATCGATTCATTAGTAAAAAACCTTCGCCCACTTTTGAATTGTCTAAACAAGAACTTTATGTGCGAGTAGAAGCCCCCAAGGGGGAATTGGGAATTTTTCTGATAGGAGATCGGAGTGTTTTTCCTTGGCGATGGAAAATTCGTCCACCCGGGTTTATCAATTTGCAAATTCTTCCTCAGCTAGTTAAAAGAATGAAATTGGCTGATATTATGACAATACTAGGTAGTATAGATATTATTATGGGAGAGGTGGATCGTTGAAATGATAATTGATACGACAAAAGTAGAAGCTATCAATTCTTTTTCCAGATCGGAATCCTTAAAAGAGGTTTATGAACTCATATGGTTACTTGTTCCTATTTTTACTACTCTATTCGGAATCATAATAGGAGTACTGGTAATTGTGTGGTTAGAAAGACAAATATCTGCAGGGGTACAACAACGTATTGGGCCTGAATACGCGGGTCCTTTGGGAATTCTTCAAGCTCTAGCAGATGGTACCAAACTCCTTTTAAAAGAGGATCTTCTCCCATCTAGAGGGGATATTCGTTTATTCAGTATCGGACCGTCTATAGCGGTCATATCTATTTTACTAAGTTATTTAGTAATTCCTTTTGGATATCGCCTTGTTTTAGCCGATCTCAGTATAGGCGTTTTTTTATGGATTGCCATTTCCAGTATTGCTCCTATTGGACTTCTTATGTCAGGATATGGATCAAATAATAAATATTCCTTTTTAGGTGGTCTACGAGCTGCTGCTCAATCGATTAGTTATGAAATACCATTAACTCCATGCGTATTATCAATATCTCTACGTGCGATTCGTTAGGACATGCACTTTTTTTTATTCATTTTCATTCTAGGAAATAATTCCAATTAGTTCTAAGAAAAAAGTGGAATGGATTGAATAGATATCCTCATTTTTTATTCATCATTCGGGGCGATAAACTAAACCAGATAGTTATATGAGTGAAATAAAACGGCTTAGAAATTGGCAGTCAAAAGATTAAGTCTCATTCCCTGGGTACAAGGGTTAAGCTAAGCGAACGTAAATATAATAGAATACAGTAGAAACGGGTTACCCCCAAATTGGTTGACTAATCATCATAGTTTGAAGCGGGTCGAATCTAAAAGATTCACTGTATGGAGTTTTTACTGCTGTATGTTACCATACCGGGGGTCGGACAAAAATGAGTGGATGGTTAGGAATACCAAGGTACACAAAGGATTTCTTAGTAATATAATAGAGATAGATAATGTAAGTAAGTTATCCAACAAAGGGTTATTTCTGCATAACATAAAAGGAATCCTAATGGGGCTTTACGTTGGTAGAAATGATCAAGAAGTACTTCCCCGCGATCCCGATCCAGAGTATGCTCCTACCCACTGATTAAACAAATGACTATCAGGAACGAAGGAACCCTTCTATGTTTATTTCTTTTTTGATTCTTTACTTTTCTTTTATTTATCCAACAGATAAAATGAAAATCCGTATCGTGATTCATAAACTAATAGAATGTCTAATTCTTCTTTGTAATCGAAAGAAATGAGTAGAAATATCTATTGATACAACGCGATATAACGCGTATTTTCATTGAAGTGTTAAGTTATTACTGAAGAAAAAAAAAAAAGAAATTCAAATTATAAAGGATGAGATCAATTCAGAAGCATTTTTTTTGTTATTATGGCAGACAGAATTGCGTTGGTCTAATTTTGGACTCTCCGATGTGTCTTTACTCTATCTACCCTATAAGACAAGTATATAGATCGAGATAATATTGAACCCGCCCTTAGATTTATTTGTGGCCATCGAGGAGCCGTATGAAGCTTAAGTCTCATGTACGGTTTTGCAATAGCGATGGGAATCGTGATGTTCTCACCGACTATGATTATCTAACAGTTCAAGTACAGTTGATATAGTTGAGGCACAGGCAAAGTATGGTTTTTGGGGTTGGAATCTTTGGCGCCAACCTATCGGGTTTACCGTTTTTTTCATTTCTTCCCTAGCAGAATGCGAAAGATTACCTTTTGATTTGCCAGAAGCAGAGGAAGAATTAGTAGCAGGTTATCAAACTGAATATTCCGGTATAAAATTTGGTTTATTTTACGTTGCTTCCTATCTCAATCTACTAGTTTCTTCATTATTTGTCACAGTTCTTTACTTGGGCGGCTGGAATTTCTCTATTCCGTACATATTAATTCCGGATCTTTTAGGAATAACCGAAATGGGTGGAGTCCTTGGAACGACAATTAGTATCTTTATTACATTAGCGAAAGCCTATTTGTTCTTGTTCATTCCTATCACAACAAGATGGACTTTACCTAGGATGAGAATGGACCAACTATTAAATCTTGGGTGGAAATTTCTTTTGCCTATTTCTTTAGGTAATCTATTATTGACAACTTCTTCCCAACTCTTTTCATTGTAAAGGCACAGGATATTCTAAATTCATAACTTTTCTCAAACAAGAGAAAGAAACAGCAAATTATTCATAGATATGCAAGAGATGTTCCCCATGGTAACTGGGTTCATAAATTATGGCCAACAAACAGTACGGGCTGCAAGGTATATCGGTCAAAGTTTTATGATTACCTTATCCCATGCGAATCGTTTACCTATAACTATTCAATATCCTTATGAAAAATTGATCACATCAGAGCGTTTCCGCGGTCGAATCCACTTTGAATTTGATAAATGCATTGCTTGTGAAGTATGTGTTCGGGTATGTCCTATAGATCTACCTGTTGTTGATTGGAAATTGGAAACGGATATTCGAAAGAAACGCTTGCTTAATTACAGTATTGATTTCGGAATCTGTATATTTTGCGGTAACTGCGTTGAGTATTGTCCAACGAATTGTTTATCAATGACTGAAGAATATGCACTTTCTACTTATGATCGTCACGAGTTGAATTATAATCAAATTGCTTTGGGTCGGTTACCAATGCCAGTAATTGGAGATTCCACAATTCGAACAATTACCAATTGAGTCAGTTTTGATCTAAAGTAGCGAAGCTTCTTTCATTTGCTTGGTCAATAACGAAAAACCCTAACTATCGAGTGGTGAGAATAATGGGTTTCTTTTTGATTGAAAATTCATATATATATCTTATCCGTGATGATTTTGAAATTTCTCGGTTTCTCTATTATTATTTTCATTTATATAATATATATAGATTCGGATAGAGAAATAGAAATCTATATATATATATGTAAAGGGTATTCATTCAATCAATTAATAAGTGTATCTACATCAACCCCCACCCCCTTATCTTTAATTCAATATCAATACAGGAACGTATCAAAAAAGAAATAGGGTCACTTCTTTTTTTCTGGTTTGGTCAATCGTATCATGAAAAATTTCGACTGAATTTATCTTTTATTTTACATAGAATGGATTTACCTGGACCAATACACGATTTTCTTTTGGTTTTTTGGGGATTGGGTCTTATATTGGGAGGTCTAGGAGTGGTATTACTTACCAATCCCCTTTTTTCTGCCTTTTCATTGGGATTGGTTCTTGCTTGTACATCCTTATTCCATATTCCATCGAACTCTCATTTTGTAGCTGCTGCACAGCTTCTTATTTATGTGGGAGCAATAAATGTATTAATTGTATTTGCTGTGATGTTCATCAATGGTTCAGAATATTCCAAAGATTTCCATCTTTGGACCGTTGGAGATGGGGTGACTTCATTGGTTTGTACAAGTATTTTTGTTTCACTGATTACCACTATCCTAGATACGTCATGGTACGGGATTATTTGGACTACAAGATCAAACCAGATTATAGAGCAAGACTTGATAAATAAGGGTCAACAAATTGGGATTCATTTATCAACAGATTTTTTTCTTCCCTTTGAACTTATTTCGATAATTCTTTTAGTTTCCTTGATAGGTGCAATTGCTATGGCCCGTCAGTACTAAATACTTCTAATTAATAAGGACGTGTTCTTTTCTTTAAATTCTATTTATCTTATCGTTCATGTATAAAATTCAAAAATGGAAATGCTCTTAGTTGTATCTATTATCTATTAACAATACCTTACTTTCCTTTTCTATTATTATTCTATTTTTTTTTGTTCATATTGAAATGAATCGAGATTGGTGAGGGATTGATCAATGATGCTCGAATATGTACTTGTTTTGAGTGCCTATTTATTATCCATCGGTATCTATGGATTGATTACAAGTCGAAATATGGTTCGAGCGCTTATGTGTCTTGAGCTTATACTGAATGCAGTTAATATAAATTTTGTAACATTTTCTGATTTATTTGATAGTCGCCAATTAAAAGGCGATGTTTTCTCAATTTTTGTTATAGCAATTGCAGCTGCTGAAGCAGCCATTGGATTAGCAATTGTTTCATCAATTCATCGTAACAGAAAATCAACCCGTATCAATCAATCTAATTTGTTGAATAAATAATGAGAATCATATCTATATAAATAGAAATCTATTTACCAAGAAAAATGGGTATGTGCGACATAAGCATATGATATGGTGCTCTTTGCTAAAACGTAATAAATCAAAGTATCTTGGCCCTCTTTCATGAGCAGATCCAGAAGTCGGTTGGTTCTGGTAAATATAAATCATTGATTCGTCTAGTGTCTACAATATATAATGAATTTACTGCTTTACTAGATCGAAAATTTATGATGTTAAAAAAATGGATAGCTCCAATGTCACATTCAGTAAAGATTTATGATACATGTATAGGATGCACTCAATGTGTACGAGCCTGCCCCACGGATGTATTAGAAATGATACCGTGGGACGGATGTAAAGCTAAGCAAATTGCGTCTGCTCCAAGAACAGAAGACTGCGTAGGTTGTAAAAGGTGCGAATCCGCCTGTCCAACGGATTTCCTGAGTGTCCGGGTTTATTTATGGCATGAGACAACTCGTAGCATGGGTCTAGCTTATTAATACGTTCCATAAAATTCCACTTGAATCCATTTTTTTATTTTTACCGACAAAAACCCGTGCTCGAAAAATTCTATTCTTTTCTTTCAAGCACGGGTTTTTCTGGTCAAAGTGTATCTTGTCTTTACCACGAATGATTTTCCTTGGTTAACAATAATTGCTGTTTTGCCGATATTCTCGGGTACTTTCATTTTCTTTTTCCCTCATAGAGGAAATAAGGTTCTTCGATGGTATACTATTTGTATATGTATATTAGAACTCCTTCTAACATCTTATGCATTTTGTTATCATTTCCAATTCGACGATCCATTAATCCAATTAGAACAGGATTATAAGTGGATTCCTTTTTTTGATTTTCACTGGAGATTGGGAATTGATGGACTTTCCATAGGACCCATTTTACTCACGGGATTTATCACTACCTTAGCTACTTTAGCGGCTTGGCCAGTTACTCGAGATTCGAGATTGTTCCATTTCCTAATGTTAGCAATGTACAGCGGTCAAATAGGATTATTTTCTTCTCGAGATCTTTTACTTTTTTTTATCCTGTGGGAGTTAGAATTAATTCCTGTATACCTACTTTTATCCATGTGGGGGGGGAAGAAACGTTTGTACTCAGCTACAAAGTTTATTTTGTACACCGCAGGGGGTTCCATTTTTCTCTTAATGGGAGTTCTGGGTATGGGTTTATATGGTTCCAATGAACCAACATTAAATTTTGAAACATCAGCCAATCAATCGTATCCGGTGGCGTTGGAAATAATATTCTATTTTGGATTTCTTATTGCTTATGCTGTCAAATTACCGATTATACCTCTACATACATGGTTACCAGATACCCATGGAGAAGCACATTACAGTACATGTATGCTTTTAGCCGGAATCTTATTAAAAATGGGAGCATATGGGTTGGTTCGGATCAATATGGAATTCTTACCCCGTGCTCATTCTCTATTTGCTCCTTGGTTGATGATAGGAGGCGCAATTCAAATAATTTATGCAGCTTCAACATCTCCGGGTCAGCGCAATTTAAAAAAGAGAATTGCCTATTCTTCCGTATCTCATATGGGTTTCATAATTATTGGAATTGGTTCCATAACTGATACAGGACTAAATGGCGCCATTTTACAAATGATATCTCATGGATTTATTGGTGCTGCGCTTTTTTTCTTGGCAGGGACGAGTTATGATCGAACACGTCTTGTTTATCTTGACGAAATGGGAGGAATAGCTGTTCCAATGCCAAAAATATTTACAATGTTCAGTAGCTTCTCGATGGCTTCTCTTGCATTGCCTGGAATGAGTGGTTTTGTTGCAGAGTTGGTAGTCTTTTTTGGACTAATGACGAGCCCAAAATATCTTTTAATCCCCAAAATTCTAATCACTTTTGTAACGGCAATTGGAATGATATTAACTCCTATTTATTCATTATCTATGTTACGTCAAATGTTCTATGGATACAAGCAATTTCCTTCTCCAAATTATCCTTTTTTTGACTCGGGACCTCGCGAACTCTTTGTTTCAATCTGTATCTTTTTACCCGTAATAGGTATGGGTATTTATCCGGATTTCGTTCTCTCACTATCAATTGACAAGGTCGAAGCTATTATATCTAATTACTTTTATAGAGCATTTTCATAAATAAGTAAAATAGAACATATAAAAAGATAGAAAACAAAGAATCCCTTTTTTACTATTTAATAGTTCGTTGTACAATGAAAACTAAATAAGTCTTTTTGTTTGTAGTTTTTAAGAACCACTTGAATCAAGTGGTTCTTAAAAACTACAAAAAGACTTTATCGATGCTATTCCCACCTATTGCGTATTGGGTTTGTAAGACCTTTTCTTCAATTAGATGTTAATGCGAATGAACCATAACTATGCAGCCCTATTCCTAATAGATTTACTCCAAAATAGCATATCCAAATTATTAAAAATCCCATAGAAGCCACAATTGCGGAATTTGAGCCTTGCAAATTTGCATTTGTTCTAGTATGTAAATAAACTGCGAATATTGTCCAAGTAATAAATGCCCAAGTTTCTTTTGGGTCCCAATTCCAATATGATCCCCATGCCTCATTCGCCCATACTGCTCCCGAAAGAATACCTACGGTTAAAAATAGAAATCCTAGACTAATGACACGAGAACTCCAACAATCCAATTGCTGAATTAATTGATACCTATGATAATTTCTAAATGCAATAAAATTGTTGCTTTTCAATTTGAAAGCATTGCTTATTTCATTGGCGTATTTAAGTTCGCCAAAGGAAAATGTCCCCGTTTGTAAATAATTGCTTTTACATTTCGAAAAAATCTCGAGATTTTTTCGAAATGTAATGACTAGAAGAGCTACTGATAATAATGATCCACACAGAAGAGCTGCATAGCTCAATATCATCATACTTACGTGCATCATTAACCACTGCGATTGTAGAGCAGGTACTACGATTGTGGATTGATGCATTTCAGTTAAAAGACCCGAAGTAGCAAATCCTTGGGTAAAAACCGCACTCGGTGCAGTTATTTCATTTAAATGATTTTTATGGTTCCTAAAATAGGGAATCATATGAATAATGTAGAAACTCCACGAAAGGAACATTAATGATTCATACAAATCACTTAAGGGTAAATGTCCTGAATAAATCCAACGAATAACTAATAACCCTGTTATACATAAAAAAGCGGCTACCATTCCCTTTTCCGACGAATCATATAGCCCTACGATTTCGTGAACTAATAAGTTCATTAAACAAATCGTAATTACAATGGAAACAATCGACAAAGAAATGTGAGTTAATATATGTTCTAAAGTAAACAATATCATAAAAGTCCTAAAATAAGGGTGTCCCCCAACAATGGAATGGAAATCCGGAATTTCATTCTATACATTTATACATTATAGGAGTTTTTAAAGTATTTCGTTTACTAGTCTTTTTTTATAAGATGCCGCTACTCGGACTCGAACCGAGATGCTCTAGCACTGCTTCCTAAGAGCAGCGTGTCTACCGATTTCACCATAGCGGCTTGCTCCACGAAATCATACTAGTACATCCATCTTCAATCGTCGAGATTGAGGGAGAAGGGCTCAATTTAATGCAATATCTTGAGAAAACAATAAAAAATGTCTTTCTAAATCCCTTTCCTATTTGAACGTTCAATAAGCATTACCTTAATTGTAGTGTATATAGGGTGTTAGTTTTAACAATCCAATGGCCCTTCACGCGGCTTAAGTTTTTATGGAATTGAAGAGTTCAATTAGATAATGATAATTATGTTCTCAATCCATGTCCATAATTTCCATTTTTTTATTCGGAGTCGATAAAAAAAAGTTTTTACGAATCCTTTTTTTGGACATACATAGAAGTCCGTTTTTTCGGAACCACTATTTAAAAGTACAGAGGTTATTCATGAGTTATAGTTAAATGTGGAATGGAAGATATCTATTGTTCAAAATATTCTATAATTGAATGACTATTACATATACAATATACATACAAACAATATCCGAAGAAAAAAATGATTTCTACCGGCCAGTACTTACTAACTTAGTATATAAATATAATATAGATTATTTCACATATGCATTCGGATATATATCCATGGTATCCCCGGATATATAAATGGAATTTCAAAAAAGAAATAAAAAAAGTTTCAGAACTCTTACCGAATTTAAGAAAACTCGACTATAAAATTCTAAAAATAGAATGGGGCCAGTCTCTGTTAATTTTAGTAGTTAATTTAGTAATATGGTATGTGATAATAAAAAAAGAGAGACTTTTTTATGTTTATCGGGATCGGGTTATTGGTAGATCGTAGAATCCTATCAGAATCAAGTACTTATTTTGTTTTGGTATAATTTTTTATATGGATTTCAATTCTATTTCTATTATTGTAATAATAGAATGAAGTCATAAAATAACTTTTCAACATTGATTTCATTTTATTGACCCACCGTAACTTCTTTATTTGAATATTCCCAATTTTTTAAGAATGAAATAAAGAAAATCAAAATAGATAAGAGCTGGTGAATCGGAAACAATTAAACAATTAATAAAAAAGTGTCATTTTCTTTTTATTATGGAACATACATATCAATATGCGTGGATCATACCCTTAGTCCCCCTTCCAGTTCCTATAGCAATAGGGATGGGTCTTCTCCTTGTTCCGGCGGCAACAAAAAAGATTCGTCGTATATGGGCTTTTCCGAGTGTTTTATTATTAAGTATAGTTATGATTTTTTCAGCGGATCTGTCTATTCAGCAAATAAAGGGCAGTCCTATCTACCAATATGTATGGTCTTGGACAATCAATAATGATTTTTCCTTAGATTTTGGATACTTGATAGATCCACTTACTTCTATTATGTTAATATTAATTACTACTGTTGGAATAATAGTTCTTATTTATAGTGACAATTATATGTCTCATGACCGAGGCTATTTGAGATTTTTTGCTTATCTGGGGTTTTTTAATGCTTCCATGCTTGGATTGGTTACTAGTTCAAATTTGATACAAATTTATATTTTTTGGGAATTCGTTGGAATGTGTTCCTATCTATTAATAGGGTTTTGGTTCACACGACCCCTTGCGGCAAGTGCTTGTCAAAAAGCCTTTGTAACTAATCGTGTAGGGGATTTTGGTTTCTTTTTAGGAATCTTAGGTCTTTATTGGATAACGGGGAGTTTTGAATTTCGGGATTTGTTCGAAATAGCGAAGAATTTGATTGATAATAATGGGGCCCATTCTTTATTTCTTACTTTGTGTGCTTCCCTATTATTTGTTGGTGCGATTGCTAAATCTGCGCAATTCCCTCTTCATGTATGGTTACCCGATGCTATGGAAGGTCCTACGCCTATTTCGGCTCTTATACATGCTGCTACTATGGTAGCTGCGGGAATTTTTCTTGTAGCTCGACTTCTTCCTCTTTTTACAGCTATACCTTCCATAATGAATATAATTTCTTTGGTAGGTATAATAACAATACTATTCGGAGCGACCTTGGCTCTTGCTCAAAGAGACATTAAAAGAAGTTTAGCCTATTCTACAATGTCTCAATTGGGTTATATTATGTTAGCTTTAGGTATGGGCTCTTATCGAGCTGCTTTATTTCATTTGATCACGCATGCTTATTCCAAAGCATTATTATTTTTAGGGTCTGGATCCATTATTCATTCAATGGAAACCCTTGCTGGGTATTCTCCAGATAAAAGCCAGAACATGGCTCTTATGGGCGGTTTAACAAAATATGTGCCGATTACAAAAACTTCATTTTTATTAGGTACACTTTCTCTTTGTGGTATTCCCCCCCTTGCTTGCTTTTGGTCCAAAGACGAAATTCTTAATGATAGCTGGGCGTATTCGCCGATTTTCGCAATAATTGCGTGTTTCACAGCAGGGTTAACTTCATTTTATATGTTTCGGATGTATTTACTTACTTTTGAGGGACATTTAAACTGGAATTTTCAAAATTACAGCGGCAAAAAAAATAATGTGTTCTATTCTATATCCATATGGGGAAAAAGGGGAACGAAAAAAAGGAATTGGGTTTGCTCAACAATGAATAATAATAAAAGGGTTTCTTTTTTTTCGAAAAAAAGATTTGATGCTAATGTAAGAAATATGATGCGACCCCTTATTACTATTAAGAATTTTGCCAATAAAAAAAATGCCGCGTATCCTTATGAATCGGATAATACTATGTTATTGCCACTTCTTGTATTGGTCTTATTTACTTTGTTCGTCGGATCCATAGGAATTCCTTTTGGTCAAGGAAGAACTCATTTGGATATATTATCAAAATGGTTGACCCCGTCGAGAAACTTTTTCCATTCAAATTCTAACAACGATTTTGATTGGTATGAATTTGTGAGAAGTGCCACTTTTTCAGTTAGTATAGCTTTTTTTGGAATATTTATCGCGTTTCTTTTATACGGGCCTGCTTATTCCTATTTTCCAAATTTTCACTTAATCAATTTTTTTGTTAATGTTAAACTGGGTCCTAGGAGAATTTTCCGGGATAAAATACTAAATGGAATATATAATTGGTCATATAATCGCGGTTATATAGACGTTTTTTATGCAAACACCTTAACTAGGGGTATAAGAGGATTAGCCAAATTAACCCATTTTTTTGATAGACAAGTCGTTGATGGAATTACAAATGGTATTGGTGTTACAAGTTTCTTTGTAGCAGAAATGATTAAATATGTAGGTGGAGGGCGCATCTCTTCTTATCTCTTCTTTTACTTATTTTATGTGTCCATTTTTTTAGTAATTTCCAGAGTTTTTTCTCTTTTTTAATTTCTAACTGAAAATTCTCTTGATTTCCATCAAAAGAATCATTTTCATATTCATAAACTGGGCTATTTTTAGAGTATGTCTCTTTAAAGTGAAAGTTGAATTCATCCTTTTTTTTTTCCTTTCCATTCAAATTCACTTGGATCTCTTCCGTTTCATCTATTTTGTCCGGATCCTCCTTTTCTTCCGAACAAAGGGAAGGGGAA